AATCCCTTTATTCAAGTTGCTCGAAGAAGGAATCAAAAAGGAGAAAGAACCAGTCAGTCAAATATTATCCTCTGCCTCGGTCCAGCGAGGCGCCTATTCTCTTCTCCATGAATTTCATCCTATGTAGTAGCGAACATTCCTCCGTCAGTCTGCTCTGGCTACGAAGCGAACAGAACTGCAGGACCATCCGATTAATCAGACACTTGATAGGCAGGTTGCTTGCAGTCTACTCTTCTAGTTAATTGCACGGAACAGTGTTCCGGTAGGTGGGGGTAGAGGACTTTATACTGATGCTTTAGAGTTCTCCTTAAGAGTAGCCCTTTTCCTGGGCCGGTTGACCCTTTACCAAACTAAACCCTTAACCGAACTTTGACATAAAGAAAAAAGTAATAACGATATTGACTTCCCGCATTAGACAGACGGGAGAGCCTTGGACCGGGGCCAAGCTGAGCTTATAAACATATGCGGCCATGCCGCGGTGAATACCCCATCGCTACTTCCAGTCGCAGTGTCCCTTACAAGATCTGGGTATCCAAGGATCATTCCGTCCTTCCATCGTAGAATGATTTATAGGAAGGATGAAAAGGCTGATCTACTTGTAAAAGTCTATATATCCTTCTTCGCTAATTCAATCACTCTATTTAAAGAGAAGAAGGTAGATCGACAGACTTTTTAGTCTATAGTAGATCCGGTCTATGACCTGGATCGTGTATATGAAGCTGTCTGCCATATGAAGAATGCTATGGCTAGCCTGTTTTGTAGGTACACACCCTGGATCTCATCGATACCTTTATCTCAGGGGTTAAGATAGGAGCCAACTTGGAAGGCTCTTCCTACGTATCACGATTTGGTGACTTGTCTTGGGATGGTTGGAAATAAAGTGAAAGGAGTGGCACAAGTCTGCTCCTGCTTTCCTACCTTATATCTCGAGATAGCATCCTTTGTGGTGTTATTCACCTCGGTACATGCTCAAGGTGAGCAAGATTCCCAAGGAGTGTTATGGCCAGAGATAATTAGGTATGCATTGGATAAGAATAACTTGTTATTCTCAGGTGGATCAGTTTGAGAAGAAACTTTGACCTTATTTCAGTACATACTTCAAGGCACCTCTGGTCCGGGTCGACTAGGTCAGACTTGTGAGGGAGAAGAGAAGAATATTCGCCATTGGTAACTTTGTTAACCAAAGGCTCTTGAAACCAGTCCATGATTGGTTGATGGAAGTGCTGAAGAACAATGGGTTTAATCAGACACGCCCTTTGGATCGACTAGTTGGCGAGATGACATGCTTCTCATTTGACCTTAAGTCTGCCACTGATCGGTGGCCGTTGGTCATTTTGTTTGAGATAATGATTTATCTATTTGATCGGCGTTTTGCGTCTTCGGCCGTAAATTCATGTCTTGCAATGAACAGGTTTCAGATTCCTTTCGTAAAAGGAAGATATTTTGGCCTTTCATTCAATTCATTGCAGGTCAGCCGCTCGGATACTATTCCTCTTGGCCCCTGTTTGCCCTGTCACACCACTTTGTTAGTAGTAAAGATTGGTTATTAATTGAGTGAGATCAAAAGAAGTTCCACAAATGAGACATCCAATGCATAAAGGAAATAGTAAGGATTTGACCTCTATCAGGGGAGTCAAATGAGCACCAGTAGAAGAAGCGGTACCGATGTGAGTTTCAATCCTATAATCTTTGACTCGCACCTTCGCCCTAGGAGAAGTCAAAAGTTGGGCTGGATCGAATTTCCTCTTGTGACGAGCCTTTGAGTTATTCCAAAAAGGTGTCACATCCTTCTGCTGAAAGTTCAGTAACCCGCGATCTATGAGGTCTTGTATAGCATGCTTTAATCCGAAGCGAAGCATTGGTCAGTTGAATACCCAGCACTTCCCATATGGTACTCACAATAGCTTTCCTGACCATTTTCTAAGTTTGGGACCTGGAGAATGAGCGGAACAGGAGTAATTAGCTTGGCCGCTACCAATCCTGGGAGAAGCTGTGATGGTGGTACTGGAAGCCGATCTTATTGCAACTTTCTTGAGCGCAGGGATGTCTGAATCCTGCAAACCCTGGTAGAAAGACTTTCCTCGTTCAATCATGGCATCCATAATCTGCGTTATTTCATCCATTTGGCCCTTTAATTGCTCGACCTGACAGAGGAGGGAATCTTCTGAAGAAGCTATTTCTGCTATCTCAACCATATTAACTTCTTAAACTGGTGGTTTGATCTTAAGCTTCAAAGGCTTCTGTTGTTTGGCTTCCTTGTCGACCTGCTGTTGAATCCAGGTGTTCCAGGAAATGGTCTTCTGGGGCTGAGCCTGGTCTTCCTTGGACTTTCTTCTGCTAGATGAGCCCTTACCTATGTAACTCAGGCAGCAAAGGTTCGGATGGCGGTTAGTCTTCATCGTCTCTTTCGGGTGGGCGGCGGGAATAGCTCTTCGCATGGATTGACCAGAAACTGGGAGTAGTCGTCATCTTTGTCCATAGTAGTCATCCAGCCAGATGAAGGATCAAGGAAATCGGGATCAGCTACCTTTACTTTAAGGGGAGTCTTGAATCTCATGTCATCAAAAGTAGGCAAGCTTTGAACAACCAGATAAGAATCAGTTCAACTTTCAAGGGCTTTCGTCCATCTCTCGCCTATCTATCTCCGGATGCAAGCATTGATCTTGAATGGTGCAGTTATCATACCTCTTAGGAAGAAAAACCCGCCTGACTCCCTCAACCTATCGGTCGAGTCACTTCCTTTCACTCGCCTTACAAGGACCTACCGGACTATCGGCTTTAGATAGTCATCTTCCTCTCCCCTTTTCACTCGCTTCCTCGCGTCTTTTAGTCGATCTTCTCGGTTGCTCAACCGCTTATCCTTGAGGCTGCCTACCTTTCCTTCTTTTGTGTGGCCTAGCTTTGATCCGTAGGAGCTGGGGCAGAGGTTTCCCTTGCTTGCTTTGTGCGTACGATTCTTTTATTCAATAAGGATTTCCTTCAGGTGAGGAGGGGAGAATCGATCTCAATTCCTTGAAATCGGGAAAAAGTCTCCTACAAGTGTGGTCTTTCTCGGTCAACTGGAAATTGTAGAACTGTAGCAGCTCTCGAAATCGGTCGGTAGGTCCTTCCTCTAGTTCAAGAGTTATAGTACTAGCGTTGCGGTCCGTCCATTAGTTCGATGATTCTTTTTCGCCTTTAAGGCTTGTTCAATCAATCTCATAGGTTCCTATGCCTCGTCCTATAGGAAAGGGGCCATAACCATAGGGAAGTAAAGGTGCGATAAATAAGCTTTTTCTGAGCGTATATAGTGGTATAGTCCTTAATGCGCAACAAGGGAGCAAGAAAACGGATGCGCCTTACTAAGCAAGAAAGTCCTGTCCTTACGAAGGCGAGCCCACTCACAGAGGAGCAGCTCGAACCGATCACTGATGACCAACTATGCCCCTATCCACTTGGGGGTTAAAGCCTTCTTCGGAAGGAGGAGAATAAACAAAGCAATCGATCGGCCCAATCTCGGAAAACCAATGGTGGGAGCAATCAACAGCATTCCCAGCTCTGGTTGCTAATCCCTCTCCTTCCCTTATATAAGGTCAGTCTTAAAGAGCCATTTATTGTTCGTCGAGTGCCCCCTAAAGTATATAAAGAATAATAGTCGATGCAGGAGGTATCGAAACGCACTGAGTCTTTGTTTCTCATTCATTGAGCGAGGTGCGGCACCATTCCCAGCTGAATGGGTTAGGGGAGGATGACAGTTACTTAACCCAGTAGATGTTCTTGGCAGTAGTCAAGTGTCCCGGAGCGGAGGGGACAGTATTGAATTCTGTTCGGTCGACGGCTGCTGTCGCTCGAGTTATCGTAAGAAGCATGAATTCGCGTCGAAGGGCAGGAGTTTTTTTTCGTGCTGCGCGAATGCAACCTCTAGCAGCAGGCGCCTTTGATAGAGATAAAACGAGAACCCAACGGCTTCAACTCGCTCGAATAAAATAAAAGGCGTGAAATCGTGGAAACACCTTACGGGTCGGACATACTTCTTGCCTCCCTATCCGGGGACCTAATCTTAGCCTCTCGCCTATACCGAACAAACTTATCCATCTCCATCCGCCACCCAGGTAATAAGACCGCGATCCGCGCGTCAGGGAACTGCATGCGGAACCCACATACATCGGCCGTCTTTGGGAAAAGAGAAACAACTATAGATGAAAAGCCCTCTCCCCTCCTTAATAAGACGTCATCGGACCATCTTCCTATCTTTCATTGACGGGGTTTGGGGTCAGTCCCCCTATGTGGGGTAGCTCGAAGCAATGGTTGAAGAAGATGGGGTTCATTCTGAGGTCGGATCTCCTTCGAAAGGGGAACGGCAAACGAAGAACGAAGCAGAGGAAGCGGAAGCAATTGAATCAATGGCGATACCAACAAATGAACCCTTAAAGTAAGTCGCGTGGCCCAATGACAAAGGAAGGTTCTAGGGTTCCGAGTACCCCCTTAGCTTTGATAGTTGTCCAATCGTTTGAATGCGGAACATATTCAGTATACAAGGATATCTCCGGGCCTACCGCCCATACAGGGGCAAACACCCAACCGATCAACCCGACTTAACAGCTTATTTCGCCTTTCTCGGTGAATGAACACATCTATGAGAGGCAGGGTTTGCCCAAGTCCTTGTGTTTGGAACCCGCGAAGGGGAATATGTTGTTTGGAAGCCCAGGGGTTTAGAAGGGTACCTTTCTCTCTTCAAACCCCAGGGGGAACAGAGAAAGCAGAAGATAGTTTTTTTGCCATGTTCCCATTAATTTCATCCCTATCCCCAGCCATACTATAATTCATCGAATGCTCAAAACCCTTAATTTTGGGGGATAGAATGGGGGTATCCGGGTCTCGATGACACATCCTACCTTGGGAGGCATAAACCGCATTGATCACTAAAGAAACCACTCGAAAAACAGAACTCCTCGGTCGATGGAACCTATTATTCTCTGCTTAAAAAGGCGGGCCTTTTCTTTCTTCTTTCATTCGTCGAAGAAAAAGCTGTGCTCTAGAGCAACACAGAAGCTGGTCTTTTCGGACTTGATTGAATACTGTTGAAGATCAATCACTTTTATACTTAAGTCTTTCATTCATCTATTCAGTAACGTCTCAAAACAAAACCTTGCTCAATGAGAAGAAAATAAGTCCCGTAAGTCATCCGGGGATGCAATCCCATAAAAATCTTGGACAACTACACTCTCTTTTGTCGAGGAATTTCTCTTGAAATGTTGAATCTTCTTAACCTCCTCCAAGCCTATGCGTCGGAATCGGGGCAAGCTGTAAATCTTGCAATAAAGTATGGTAGTTTTTGGTAAAGTTGCGGAAGATAGGAAGCAGGCCATTGAGCATATCTTGGGAATGAAGGAGGCGCTAGTCTTACTCAGATGTTTTCTTGGGTGCTCCAATCTACAAGGGCAGGTGTAGCATCTCCCTCTAATTCTTTCAATTAGAGCTAGAGCTAGTGGTTACAGGGCATCTATCTCTCTCCGGCTTGAAGGATCCAACTTGCAAAATCAGTTATTTCTGCCTTACCCATATTTTTGATGCTTTGCAGGGAAATTTTGAGTATCATCATCACTTATATGAGTTGGTCTGGCGATCCGGAAAAGAGTTGGTAGCTTGGGATGAAGTTTTCTGCCCACTGGAAGAAGGGGGTCTTGGCATCAGGCGTATGGAAGAAATTAGCAAAGCTTGCATGATGAAGCTCGCGTGGTGCTGTCTAACTAGCAATTATCCTTGGGCGGCCATGTGTCGAAATCGATACTTGAAGGACGGTGCTTGGTCTGCTAATCATCCATCCAGCTCGTATCTATGGAAGGGAAAAAGACTATATGTCAAAGGCCTCTCATCGTGGTTTATTGGGAACGGTTCTAGTATGGAATTCTTGAATGAGGGTGGAAATTTGTCAAATTGATTCGAGTATAGTGAGATCTCTCCCCCATATCCGGGGGTATCCGACATTATTGAGCAGCCTCATCAAGTCTGGAACATCCCTCAGGAGCGGAACCTCTTTCCTAATCTTGTGCAACAAATTCGGAACTCTTCCTAGCTCCTATACGCCTGATGAAAGGCTATGGTTGCCTTCCCAGGACATTTTCGTTTCAATCCGCCTGGAATGCTGTTAGGCATAGGGATCATGGAGTAAGCAAGTATGGGATTTGAAATGTCCCCTCAAAAGAACTCTTTTTTTCTGTGGCTTGTGCTAAGAAACCGAGTTCTTGTAGATGCATCCTTGCAAGTGAGAAATATTCAGCTGGTGTCGAGGTGCTCGCTATGTGAGAAGGAAGGCGATCGGTGTTACATTGATTTTGTTTTGGGCGTGCTCCAAGGATTTTGGAATCTGTTCAAGAATGGTTTGGAATTAAGAACTGTCAAGGTGACTCTATGGTGCACCTTTTCCTAGCCTGGGCTTCTCATTGAAGATTTTTAGGTCTTCCTAAGTTCATAGGAAACTCGGCCTTTGCCATAACTGTATGGAGAATGTGGAAGCTGAGAAAGTCAGGCATGACAACGCCAAGGTTGATACCAGGCACTGTGTGATGCAAATCCGAGCGGACTTAATTGAGTTAATTATACTTTTTCGTCCGTCGATGTCCCGGCGACCTGAAGATGCTAAACTTGCTGAAACTCTTGGTGTCATGGGTAAAGAAATAGAAAATCACTCCTGTTACATGGCCATTCCCTTCAAGATACTGGTTTGTTATCAATTTGGATGGAGCTGCTATTGGTAATCCGGATCAAGCCGGTACTGGTTTTGCTATTCGGAACTCTCAGGGTCAAGTTATTGCCCTTAAGATGCAAGCTCACGGCAACAAAACAAAGAATTGGTGCGAGTTCCAGTCAGTGCTTGAAGGATTATCTCTATGTGCTGCCCTCATTGTGTCGGTATGTTATGATTGCTGGCGATTCTTCTCGTGGATGCGAAACATAGGAAAGCTGCTTATCCCATATCCGTGAAGGCCACTATGCTCAGGATTTTTCAGATGCTCGATTCTTGTGTTTGGAGGGCATCTCATATTTCCTGTGAGGTTAACGAGGTAGCGGATAGTTTTTCTAATTCATATTAACCCGCGGTTAAGTCAGTGAGAAGCTAGTGATCGGGAAGTCAGCTCTTTAGAGTTTGATTTCCTTGACAAGCGTTCGGACAAAGCTCAAGGCAGGTGACGGGATAGTTGCCGTATTAAGCTTACTTTCTCCTATTGCCCTGTGTTCAAGTGAAAAATCAGAATTAGGGCAGGCCCGTGTACGAGTGGCTTTTCCGTTGACTTGGAAGCTTTCTTTCTATGGCGAGTGCGAGGATCTGCAAGACCGACACCTACACCAGAACCAGCGGCTACTGCAGCAGCAACTCCAACAACAATGTTCATTGCCTTCTTATCCAATTGGCTTGGCTGAAAGATCCAGTGGTGAAAAGTGTTCTTAACTCATGACTGAAGCGTTCTACTTGGTTCTTAAGGTTTTCGGGAATGTCTTATGCCGATTCTTTTTTAATACATACACCAGCGCGAGTGCCTACAGCTAATGGACCTGTGCCTACAACAGCTCATACACCTTCGCCTAGGGACTCATAAATCTCTTTCACAAGAATCAAAATGAAGAAAAAGGCCTCGGCCAGCCTGTTAACGGCAAAGGGATAAAGAACAAATGAAAAAGATGAAGGGGAAAGAGATGTTGGTAGGGATCAGCCAACGGGGACTGCCTCATATGGGTACGGGTCATACATAAGAGAGGGAGGAACTTCGATTTCGATTGATGGCAGACGTGGTCAATAAATAATAAATACTAGGATATCGAGAGGTAGAATAGGTGAAATGAGTTCAAAGGAATTAGTTAAGACACGCTTCTTTAGCACAGGCCACGGGTTATATATTGTACGGCGAAACTCGCTAATAGATATCTGTTTTCTCAGGAACCAGACCTGCATGCACGAAGAAGAACATATATCTCTGGTCATATTCTTGTGGAACTTCTGTCGTCCCGTTCATTGTGGTTCCTCGGCCCTGCTAGCCATTTGCTTGCTCGAACTGTACACATTCAAAGAGGGGGCAAGCTAAACAAGCAAGCCATCCAAGTTTATAGAGTCGGAGGTTAGAAAGAACTTGGAAGTTTCCCTGTGACTAACTTAGCGCACTTCCTGATTGTGCTATTTTGAAAGTTCGTGAGAGTACATCTGGGATTTGGTTATCGAGGTACAAGAAAGAATCTAGTGGAAAAGAGCCAGTGGATCCTTCAACACAATCAGCACCACCACGGAAAAGAGTAAGTCTGACTTTCTTTGATATATTTTAGTCAATTGCCTTTGTTTGAATTTCCATTGGCTGAAAAATTCCTCTTTGTTGCAGCAATCTCTCAGACACAAGAAGGCAGCCACTAAAGGTGCCACTCCTGAGGTTGTGGAGATTACTAGTGAAGAAGGTGGGAGTGAAGTAGGGGAGAAGCCATCCACTGAAGCGATAGTGAATCCTATATACCACTGGTACTACTAATGGGAACTAAGAAGTTTCATTCTTTTGAATCTCGAGGTGAGAGAGTGATTTGTACTCAGACTAGAGCCGGCTGTTACACAGCTGCTTAGTCATCCCTCGATGAAATACAGGAAAAGGGTAGCCCCATTCTAGTCTGCTTTTGACTCAAGAAAGCTTAGACCTCGTCTGAAATAGCAATCGAACCAAAGCGGGGCTGCAATGGCTTTCAGAACAGAAGGCTAGCTAGATGATGCTTATTAACATATGCCTGAAAAGTAACAGTTCACTCCTTGTTGCGGAAAGAAAGGAAGATGCCTCTCCTGCTCGACTCACTCATTGTCCCCTTAATCAGACTACAAGATCCGTCTCATCAGGGTGAAGCCAATCTCGCTGGCTGGTATAATCGAGCCTCTAAAAACCCTAGAAATGTATAACCAACCCATGGTGTCAACAAAATCCAAAGCACATAGTAGTCTTTACCTCTGCTCACCAATCCTTACTGCAACTGCCACAAACCGGAATCAGTATAGCACTGCATCCCAAAACCTTCAAACTCATAGCTAGACTGAGCTGTAGATGGCACCAGAGAGGCACAGCATCCAGCACACAAAAACAACGGTGGGAATACATCAGAATCCTCAATGCCACAGCACCTAGTGTGCTGCCAAATCTCACTTATATCACAAGCCACCATCCTCTCCCCGTCGTCGTCCCTGGCACCACACCTACACCTCACTGTCCAGTTATCAACCCCACTCTCATACATCAACTCCAAACCCGAATCTCGGAACCCGACTCTACCAGTCCAAACAGCAACTCACAGTCTTCTATCCCTTCCATTCCTTCAATGTCAGTCACTAGTAAACTCTCAGTGACACACTAAGTGTCTCTCAATGCATTTTCCACTTCTGATTTCAAATCGCCAAATGTGGAGTGCAATGGGAGTGCAATGATTTCCCCATAAGAGAATTCCCTTCTTGCAAAATAGCTCTCTGAATCTCTGAAATTCGACACCACTCGACAGATGAATCGAAGCAATTCGTCCTCTTCGTCCTTAAAAGGCCACTCCTTCACAAAATGTTTGGTGTCTAGAACCGTCTCAACCGCCAATCCGATCCGTTGTGATACCGGGTAACCCATCAGTACATTTCTGTACAAGAAATCTACGTCTTTATAGACGTCGACCCTTGGCACAAAAAAGCAGGTGGGGGACTGGCTTATGCACCACTTTCAGTTCTTGTTCTGTATCATTAACATGAGAATCACTTCCCATCTCCTCGATCGTGTACTCTAAAATCCGAGTGGACTTATTAACAGTGCGACGGACTACTAGCCCTCCAACAACCACATTATTCATCGATTTCGGCACGTAATCGATCAAACCCGTGTCACCTATCTGGAGTTGGGCCGCATCTCGTGCCTCCTGCCTAGTCATCCCACAGTTGAAACCCTTGTTAGCTACTTTCTTTTCTTTCAGGGCATCCACCACCACATGTGCTACATACTCCAGTCGCCGAACCGGCCAACGGCTATTCAAACTCGCAGCCACGTTAGAGGGTGAAGGACTTAACACCCCCGCTCCCTCTTTTGTATGGCTGACTGTCTGCCTGTGATGTGAAAGGAGAGTGAAGAGGCCTTCAATGCGCAGCGAGAGATGGACCGAGATAGGAGCCGGAATGGTAAGAGGCAGGCTTACCCTCTTGTAGTAAGACAGATATGCATGCGGTAGAACTGTTGACAGAGTGGTCCAGCTCCGACCTTTAGGGCTGAGTAGCGCCTTTCAAGGTCCTATTTCGAATCCAGGAGAACAATAGTGACGAATAGAGCCCTTATATCAATATATCAATACCGCTTCTTGCCCCTTATTTGTTTGTGATGGCTATGGAAGTTCTCTCAGCTTGTTTAAAGAAGAAAAGTGAAGATTCTGATTTCAAGTTATCCTTTCCTCTTTGAGAGCTAGATCTTACTACGGGTGGTTCATGAGCAAGCCGGTGGAACTTTCTTTGACACACCCTTCCATATACGGTTGGACTTTGACACCAAAGTGATCTGCCTCGTGGCCATATCTGCCATACCTACTACTACTCATAGCTTTACCCACTTAACCCAATGTGCTTTTTAGGCCCAAACACCTTCCCGTCGGATGTGCTTCTTTACGCCCGAGCACTCCCGCTCGTCAAACCCCCTCTCTCTGAAGACTCGCTGGTTCGTAAAAGCAGTGAATTAACTGTCTTTTTGCTTTTGGCGGACCTCTCTGGAGCTTAGAAGTCAATCTCCCTGGATTTTGCTAATTTCTAATTGTTGGATTATACCGAGAGCCAGTCACGGTTCAGGTTGAATGAGCTCTCCCTCCATGAACATAGGCAGTTTCCCCCTAAGCTGCTTTATATTATGCTTGATCCTACAGCTTGCTGCCCTTTCGTACCCTTCCTCTGGAGCACAAGAGTTTCAATTCGAGCTTCTACATATGAATCTTGGAAAATGATTGGAATATACTATATTGCTTGGTAAGCATGCCTGCGCCTACGTCGGTTGGATGTGAAGCTATGCCCCTACCCCTACTATCCCAGACTGTTGGACGGGGCTCCCTAACAACGCAAGACCCCCCAGAGGGGTCTGGCAATGACCCGGCCCTTAAAGAGCCCTGAAGAATCTCGCCGTCGATCCTTTATTCGCGAGCGGGCTTACCGGAGAACGGGAAAACTCAACGAAGCAAGTCACATTTAGGTTTGATCCCAAGAGGGTTTAGACACCCGTCAAAATTGTTGAGCGAGAGCTCGGAGAAAAAGCACAGGGTGGATGCCAGTCCCCTGGTAGTACATGAGCGTTGAGGAGCTGTTGGTTTGGTTTACCAACTCATTTCTTATGTTATGTCTGTTGATATCCATTCTCCTTTCATGTATGACACTGGTACAATGGGAAGAGCCAGTCAGAGCTTCTAATCGGATAACGCATAGGGTTGTTGGAATACAACCTTCACAGCCGAACCGGGCCATTGGTTTGTTAACGAAAGGCTCGCCTCTGAGCCTGTTCAAAAACCATACCGTGTCATTGGCATCATTGCTCAGCCCAGGAAGTTTTTTGTGCTAACCTGATGCACCCGAACTCCTGGTAGAAAGAAAGTGAAAACGTGGTGTTAGCCCTTTTTGTCGACTAATGCTCCATTTTCTCCAGTAACGAGTCGTTAGTACTGTCGAGGCCCTCATTCTCTTCTTCCGAATCAGGCCGACACATAGTGTTGGAATGGGGATCAACACCACTGAAAGCGACTCCAGTAGGTATCCGTGGCGGCTGCCCAGTCGAATTTCCTGCAACAAAAGTAAATCTGTTGTTGTTCTACTACACTTCTAATTTTCAGAAGTTTCTCTCTATTCCCTAAGCCTAATATCTTTCAGGAGAAGTATCTTCATAAGATAACCGGTTCATCCTTACCCTGGTCTTTTTTGTCTCGTCGGGTAACATAGGGGGCAATTTCGACTTCCAGGAAATCGCGAAGTCAGGACAAGTATAAGACCTTCTCGCAATGGGGCCAATGAGAGAGCAACCCCATTTATTAAGCTATAGCTATAAGGGGTGCAAATAGCCAGGCTTAGTTGAGAAATCTCATGCCAAAGGTTACGCCTATCCATGGCCGGACCTCTCTTCTCGGCCAGCTTTCGTGCCTTCTCTCAATAGCCCATGTGATGATTTGACGATCGACGAAGAGCAGCTCAACCTCGAAACTAAAGTAGCTAGCTTCCTCTCTGTCATTTGAGAAGGAAGGGGTTTTACGGGGAATGGATCTACTGATTGATCGATTCCTTCTGAAAATGGTTGTTTCTTAGTCCAAAACAGCAGTTCTGGGATGCCAATAGGAGGGTTTTGGGATGTCAGAGGTCGACAATAGTGGAGGGGGCTTTCTTTAGTCAAATTGGAATCTTTAGACATGAGCCAAAGGGGAAAGCCACCAAATCTGGGTTGGAAGGCGAGGACTCAAAGAAACGATCAACCGATCCCCGAAAAAAAAGAAAAAAATGAAAGACGATCTCGATCCCAAACTGATATAAAGGAAAGCACCAAGTCGGATAGAGCGGGCATGGAATCCCGGAAAGATTGAGAGAAAGAGGGTGAAAGAAATAAAGACTTTTCAGCAAGAAAGACCTTTTGTTTTGCATTTGAGCCAACGGAAAGCCAGCGTAGAGGTCCAAAACCCTAATATAGATAGGCATAGCTCTCGATGTGTCAACGCAGTCTAGTTCAGAAAAGACACGGGAAGGGGGGCTAAAGGTTACGAAAGAAGAGTTGTCACCAAAGACGAGCGCGGGAAAACAAAGAAGAGTAGAGTAAAGCGAAGAGGAAGAGAGAGCTTAGCTATTGCTATAGTTAGTGCTCCTAAATTTCACTCAAAGGAAAGGAAAAGAGTCAGACAAGAGGACTGATCCGGAACCGGAAGCAAAGGTCGAGGCAATAGATCCGAAAAAGAGGTAGTATAAGAAGATCGAAAAGATGGGTGAACCAAGCAGGGATGCCGCAAAAGAAAAGGAAAATTCTCAATCAGTTGCTGAGACTTTATCCTTCCTCGAAAGAAGCTGGAGCAGAAGAGAATCCTTCTCGGTTTTACCTAAGAAAGTGAAGTATCTCTTACTCGTACTTGCCCAATAAAGAGTACAGCGCCTTCCTCCTCTTGTTATCTGATCGCTTAGAGCAGTCAATCTCCCCGAGCTAGCATAGCACCCCGAGGCATAATAATAAGAAAGGGGGCATGGCATTCTTCGGACCAGACAAAGTCGAAAGCCTTTTGAATTCGAAGAACTGACCAGAGCTTGACTTTCTGACTGACTTGATTTCGATAGCCGGCTTTTTAAAGGGCCATATTCAAGCAAGATAGAGGGCGACCAATTGACCAGGCAAGTCCGCAAGAGAGTAGAGGGAAGTGAGGTCGAAACACTTCCCAGGTCGGGTTCCGGACATCTAATCCATGCAGGTATGCCAAATGACTTTGTGTTTATAACGAGAAAGGGAAATAGAATGAAGCAAACAATGTATAATAATCAGCGGGAACGAGGAGGATAGAATCTTTATGACGCTAACTAGAAATATCATAAGAGAAGAAAGATCGTAGCCTAGTTCGAATGAAAGGTTTATGGTCTATCTTATACTATCTAGTACGATCGATCAAGTCATTCAGTCGTCGGTCTCGGCCTGTTGGGGTAGTTGATATTGATTCTAATTAATTCGTTGTTATGATGTTCCAGTTTCGTTTCTCTTTGTACATCTTTCTCCCATGCTTTCCGTTGGTCAACAACCAACACAACATTTTCTAACTTCACTACTCGTACAGGCTTGACGGAGTTAACTGGAGGGAATCATTTTTTCTCAATCAATCATGCCTCACGTTTCTTTCGGTTCTCAGTACTATAACTGCCCAACTAATCACTATACTTGGCGTTTCCGCTACTCCCCTTATCCTTCTTCTGACCAATCAAGTCTTTCGAACAAGGGGATTAGCGGGTTTACCCGACGAAGAACTGGAGAATTATCTTTGGGATATGTGTTTTCATACTATATATTCACAAATACAAAGAGATATTCACCAGTCAGTAATGAGTTTGTATGGTGATCACTTTCATCTTCCGCCTGGACTCACCTTTTCCCAACTTTCCATGGCCATTCATAACAATTCCCGGTCCTTGGTTCTTCCGATCTATCGAAATCTTTCGGAATTAGGTCCCCAAAGTCCCGAAATTCAACAAATTGTTGAAATTATTCAAACATTTATATAAATCCAATTTGATGTTTATGGTTTAATGGTTGTACGTGCATATGGATTGAGTGGTATTATTGGACGGAACCTAAAGTGAGGAGCAGCTGCCCGAAAGCAAGTGAGGCGGGCCCATTCGAAGTAACGTAAGAGGATTCGATGTTGCACCATCTTCAACTCTTCTTGGGATCCGGAGTTTTTCGAGAAAAGGTCCCATCCTTCAATATCATGATTGGGTCGACCAGGCCAGATCATGAGTGAAATATCATGATCGGGTCGACCAGGCCAGATCATGAGTGAATAGAAAATCTAAAATGTACATAGCTGTTCCAGCGGAAATACTTGGAATAATTCTACCACTTCTACTAGGAGTAGCCTTTTTAGTGCTAGCGGAACGTAAAGTAATGGCTTTTGTGCAACGTCGAAAGGGTCCTGATGTAGTGGGATCGTTTGGATTGTTACAACCTATAGCAGATGGTTTGAAATTGATTCTAAAAGAACCTATTTCACCAAGTAGTGCTAATTTCTCCCTTTTTAGAATGGCTCCAGTGGCTACATTTATGTTAAGTCTGGTCGCTCGGGCCGTTGTACCTTTTGATTATGGTATGGTATTGTCAGATCCGAACATAGGGCTACTTTATTTGTTTGCCATATCTTCGCTAGGTGTTTATGGAATTATTATAGCAGGTCGGTCTAGTAATTAGGGGCGGCCGTTCGGTCGCCTATGATACTAGGACCAATAGGTCAAAAATGGGTTTGTGCCGCAGGTGTTGAACGATCTACTCTACACAGGTGTGGGCTTACAGGGCTAGGGCTCATAAACCCTTTCTTTCATTCATCAATAGGGCCCTGGTCGGTCACTTTTCTGGGCCGGGATCGATAAGTGGAAGTCATAAAATAATAAAAAGATTCGCTGTCTTTTAACTGGCTGTTCTTCTTTGTCAACGCTATTAAGGACCTATAGGTTCGCCTACTTGACTTATGAAAGATAATGAGAATGGGTTATTCAAAAAGGAAAAGGCGCTACTTAGTTTCGCAAGCCTTTGTCATTGTCAGTCAACTAAGTAGGGCCTGAGGCCCCCTGCGAATCCGTAAATCTAAGGAGCATGCCGCAACAAAAGGATGGTCCCCTATGCATATCATTATTTCCGGAAGGGAAAAAAGTACCCCCCATCATGGTGAACCTCTCCTTGTGATCGGGATGAGGTAGATGTCTCCCAGCCGGGGGGCGGGTCGAATCGGAGTTTCCTTAGGTAGCCACCGACCTACAGTTATCCTTAAACTTCCGTGCTTGGTGGAGAAGAAGCGAACAAAGGTACGCTCGCTTGCTGTCTTGTTCTCTGTCGCGAACTGGGATTGCTCGCCAGCTAGGTCAGATTGGAGCAACATTGTATGAGAATTTTTTACCCATATTCGGGGACAAGGGGCGGAACGACCTCTCGATCTACTTACTGCAGCCCAGGAATAACAACGGCGTCTAGGCGTTCCCTGTTGCTCCGATCCCCCCTACGCCTAGGACGTTGTCTGGGCCAAGAGCCATAGTTAGTTGCTGTTTCCATTTGGTTGTTTTTTTTCTCGTTGTTGATACCGGCAAGACCCAGCCAGATGATGTCTGCTGGTTGGTAGTGAGAGGACTCTTAGTACCTGCATACCCAAAAGGGGGCGCTAGTTAAAAAACAATCATTTTCTTTTGTTTCTTGCTCTCCATTAGCAGCGGGAAAGGAGTCTATCTATCTGCCTAGCTTTGGTAGATTTCCCCCGACGCGATCCACAGAAATTCCACGAATCCCTTGGTGGATAAGTCCGACGACTCAGCAGCAGTGCGGAATTTAGTTTATCGTCTGGTGGATCTGATCTATAGTTAGGGGGCAATACATACCAAAAGGTTCGAAGAAGGAACGCGCATAAGAGTATATAACCAACCCACCCTTCTTTATAACCTATTCACATTAGTGAAGCGGCTGGAAGGGAAGTGCACGTTTGTGAGACCTTAGTCGGGATGCATAGGGGAGTCAACCTACGAGCACGGAAGAGCGTGGTACCGCTGCCCCTCTCTAAGTAAAGGGAAGATTCTTAGCCCTGAAGTAATATTCTTTGAAAGTGTCCCAGGAGCGGAGCAAAGACAACCCATCTTGCTGCTAGGAGTGCCTACCCAATAGCTGATTCTTTCTATTTGATTATGCTGATAAACTATAATAACCCCACATCCAGTGGTGGAGAGACAAACCTAATTTTAGGTTCGGGGGGCCCTACAACTCTTTTCTCTTGCGATAGGATAGCGACCTACCTTCTGTCTTTGTACTCTTTTTTCCTATTTTTTCTTTGCCACTCTGTATTGAGCCGTTTTTGCTTTATTTGCAATGCCGATGTGGTTTTTCTTTCACAAATTGCTGAAAGAAACGAGCCGCGCTAGGACTGTTACCCCCCTCAATCTCAACCGTTGGTTAAGCTGCTGAGTGACTTCTCAACAAACTAGCACCCTAGGCCCCTGCCTAAATGTGACTTAAGTTCGGTACGGGTGCGAGATCCTCTTTTTCATCGTAGGAAATGATAACAGAATGCATAGGTCAAGTGAAGTCGACTTCACAAGTGATTCAACATAGCATAGGGATACGCCATTACTACTGCTACGCAAAACCACCTTACCTTAACTGTAACTAGGCTTTTTCTATCCTTAGTTCTTCGTATTTCATTTAAATTGATACTAGTTTCGGCAATTGAAGCAAAATGAAAGGGTCATCTTTATTATCGTTTCTTGCCACTGTTCCCCCCCAGGAGCGTATGGTGTTTACGAATATAAAGCACTTCTTCTCTCCGAGATTCTTCAGTCTCCCCCGAAGCCTTTACCCTTTCCCTTTCGGCAGGCTATCAAACTAGTGGGCGAGATGCTTTCTCTCCTGCTACTGGTGCTATAACTAAATCAGAACCGCTTTCATCCCCTTGGTCTCAAGGGCCCTTGAAAGGATATCTCCAACAATTTCAATAGTGGAAGTGGAGAAAAAAGTCAATGTTGGTGGGGGAGGCCATCTTTCTTTCTGGGGCTTAATATCGCAATCAAACCGATGCAACAAGGTCTTTACGACGGTGGGTGTTCGGCCTAGTTAACATCATTCCAGAGCAATCTTACATCGTTCCCCTACTTGAGTGGACTCCTGGCTGGATCCAGACGTTAGGAAAAAGCCCAGGGTTAGGTTGAACCGAGGCCCAACTCATTAAGAGCCCCGGGTTCTTTCATGATACAGAGACTTGCAACATCGGTCGATACTTGTTGGGCCACACGGACGGAGTCACGCTGCGATGCCTTTAAGATTTATCCCTCCCCGGTTCTTATTGCCTCCACTCCATAAATGAAACAAACTAAATTCCCCGCCTAGAGATGGGGCTCTAGGTTTGTCAACCAAAAAAGAAAAAAATCGAAAGGGAAAGAAGCTAATTCCTATGCTATCAAAAGATAAAATGGGAAACCAACCCTTTTCAAAGTCTAAGGCCTCAGTATTTATAGGCCAATTGGAGTCCTGTCGCAGCAGTATAAAATCATAAGAAAAGTGTTTGACAATTTCCCAGGCGCATTAAAGTCCTAAGATCTTATATCCGACGATGATCTGACACTACTCTTCATCCAGGTTCATTCTCGCCATGCTTCATTGATTCCAGCATCATTCTTTCTATATGTGCTTGTGCTTTGTAAACAAAAGTAGGCTAATCGGGTGTGAGCTATGGAAGTTCGTAATAGGTACTTGTTGTGTCGCTGAGGGCCTTGACTCGACCGATAGGAAGAGGATAGGAGAGGAGGGAGTGCAAGAATAATGGTGAGAGCCCTTTAGATTGGTTCCTTCCATGGATTTAACCGACTACCTATACCGACAGATGGTATACCTCTGCTGATGGATATTTGCCCAATCTGCTTCTGTTCGTTCCGGGAAAAGCAACGGAAAAAGGAAGAACTTACCTAGATAATGACCAGCAGCATTGTCGATTGACCTTCCCACCCTAGATAGATAGACAAAGATAGCCCCTATAAAGGAAAAGGACTTACTCAACAGAATTAACAGCATCAACGTCTGCATCACTCGCTTAATCTACTGGATCAACAGAATAATATGGATCTGGAACTGCTTATGGTGGATCTGCTCAATCCCGATATGGAACTGACTCTGCTCCTGCTATTGGTGCTTTCTCTTAACTGGCGCAGATAAAATAGACTACCATGTGGCCCTTCAACTGCCCAACCCTCCCAAGAAATGGGCAATACTCTTCAAGATACACGGCGCCTTTCCAAAGTTGGGGGAAGACCAACTCCAACTGGATGGCCGTAGTGGGTGGACCCGACTGCGAAACAGGGCGAGAAGACCGGGAAGGCCTATTCTTGGGGGAAACCGACGCCCCCAAAAGGAGGTTGCACCCTCTACACACCTAAATAAAGGCCCCCCGAGAGAGCCGAGGGAAACAACCCTAATGGAGGGGAGGCGGTGGGGACAAGAATAGCGGGAACAGCACCCGACGACTAATGGATCTCGCGCCTTTACCCCTGTAACTGGCAATGAATTTGGCAATAAGTTAGTCTTCCTCTAGACCAGGTTTCTTATGCCTGTTCGAGGTAGACTCACCGTTTTACCGCAGAGCCACTTTCAGGTCTTTTCCCGGAGCTCCTGAGCTGGCCTTACTTAACCCAAATCCTTCCGGCAAGCCTGGACCGCTTGCTTCGACCGAACCACCAGTCTGGAAGTGTTTGGGCAATCAGGCAAGAAGCCCGGCCCCCGGGTCACTCTTAGTGGGACCACTGCTAAGGGGACTACCGTCTAAATGGTTACGCGCATATCCCCCATTACTGGGGCAAAGCATTGTTCTGAGTGCCGTAGAGAACTAAGGAACCTCTATGTCCCATCTATGGTTATAGCATCAATCCTGGTTATTACTGGAGAAGTGCAGTGTTTAGAGCTGGCACCCGCCTTATAATTTACTAACCCCTTCTCCCTATTTCTTTATTTCCGTCTGTCTTTCTTTCTTCGATACCTTCTCTTCCGGGTCGTTCTAATAACCTCTACTAACTGAAACTCCACTTTTGGAGCTAACAACAAGCAAGCGAGTTCCTTTCGGCCTTGAGAACACATTCGGACTTCTCCGAGCCTTATGTAAGCACTGAAAAAAGTTCTTGATTTCGGGTCACGGGGTGAGTAACTGAAGACTGAAGAGACTTACTCAACACTTTCTTAGTATGAAGATGAAGGGGAAAATGACAAGACATGGGAAAGAGAAAGATGCTACATGAAGAACATAAGCCAGATGACGGAACGGGAAGACCTAGGATGTAGAAGATCATAACATGAGTGATTCGGCGGATTTTTATTCCTATATATCCACTCATGTGGTACTTCATTATACAATATATAAAAAATCCATCTGTATAGATATCATCATCTACATCCAGAAAGCCGTATGCTTTGGAATTGAGCTACCCAAGCAGACCAGCCTTCCTCCTCCTTTCAGGGCCTATCCGAAAGAGAATCCATAAGGGGGAGGTAACTCGTCATAAAACTGGTAGAGTAGAAAGATTAGCTCTTCCTTTTTTATGAAATGCGGCAAATAAAATAATGGATTAAAGAACAGTAGTAAGGCTGCATTGATCGAATAGATGACTAAGGCTTAGAACTGATAGCAATTGAATCAGCTGTTGATGCAATAGAAGTAGAAGGTCTTTCTGCCCCCTGCTCTCGAACGTGCTCTTGTCGCAATTGAATCTGAATACCAGATTTTCTGGGTATTGGCAGTGAATCAGATAGAATAGGTAATTGTTCCATTAGGAGCTCTTGTCTTATAGAAGTAACCGGTGTTGGATAGAAGACAGTTTTAGTTGCCGGTGCTACTGCTTGAGAAGAAGCTACACATTCATCTTACTCGAGAAATTACTTTTGAATCGAGTTTTCAAAAATATTCCTATTTAGGAACTTCACTGAGAGAAAGTAAAGAGAGTAACTGCACTAAGGCAAATTTGACAGCATCCGATTTTGTACAGTTAATCTTAGCAGACGCTTTTGGGGCATTCTCCTTCATGAAGATGGCATCAAGCCGATGTGGGACTTGAGGAATAGAATACGGGGATTTCTTTGGAGAGGAATAACCGGGATTTTAAGCATTCTTCGTCCCTTGCACATAGATCTTTTGACAGCTGGGATGGACTTTTGGTTTTGGGATTGAACTCAGGCTCGGAACTTCACTAAAAGCAGGGGAAAGAAGTGACATCATATATAAAGAAAAGGACTCGAATGCAAGCTCCTATGGAACTGTTTTCGGGTTTGGTGGAATTGAATCAAGAGTACCACTTACAATTGAATCAGGAACCGCCGCTAGAAGGGGAACGGAATCCGATCCTGCTTGACTTTCTTTGCCTAGGAACTCTGGGATGAATACCCGTTCTTAGAGTGATAGTAGCTGTGAAAGTCTCCGGTGTGATTGAATCAGTAATCGCTCCTACCCTTGTTCATGTTCAAGATTTTATAACTAATCATCCCTTGCTCTCGTAAGCGGTGTCACTGCTTTCCTTTTACTAATAAGGGGGGGATAGAATAAGCTCTTTGTGACGCTTACTAGAAATATCATAAGAGAAGAAAGCAGCGCTTCTTTTAGCCTAGATCAACCATTCCTTGAGGGCACAAGGCTATCCGTGAGTTCACAGGTGTCGTTGCTTATCCCTTTTTCTTAATGTTGATTGGCTTAGTCTTCAGTGACTGGTCTTTCTCTTGTTGTTGTCGAGTGCCTGCAGCTACATTTCTTTCTTTATGCATCTTTCTCCCATGCCTTTCTTGGTAAAACCAACCGGCTATTTTCTTTCGTCTTCTGGGAGAGCAAGAACAAGTCTCCCCCTTTTTTGTGGGGGAGCAGAGCAGTCAAAGAATGAACCAAACCAAATGATTGTTCGAAAATTCCTACCAATTGTTCCTTGTGATGCAGCAGAACCATGGCAATTAGGATTTCAAGATGCAGCAACACCTATGATGCAAGGAATAATAGACTTACATCACGATATCTTTTTCTTCCTCATTCTGATTTTGGTTTTCGTATCACGGGTCTTGGTTCGCGCTTTATGGCATTTCCACTATCAAAAAAATCCAATCCCGCAAAGGATTGTTCATGGAACTACTATCGAGATTCTTCGGACCATCTTTCCTAGTATCATCCCGATGTTCATTGCTATACCATCATTTGCTCTGTTATACTCAATGGACGAGGTAGTAGTCGATCCAGCCATTACTATCAAAGCTATTGGACATCAATGGTATCGGACTTATGAGTATTCGGACTATAACAGTTCCGATGAACAGTCACTCACTTTTGACAGTTATACGATTCCAGAAGATGATCCAGAATTGGGTCAATCACGTTTATTAGAAGTGGACAATAGAGTCGTTGTACCAGCCAAAAGTCATCTACGTATTATTGTAACATCTGCAGATGTACTTCATAGTTGGGCTGTACCTTCCTCAGGTGTCAAATGTGATGCTGTACCTGGTCGTTTAAATCAGACCTCTATTTCGGTACAACGAGAAGGAGTTTACTATGGTCAGTGCAGTGAGATTTGTGGAACTAATCATGCCTTTACGCCAATCGTCGTCGAAGCTGTTCCTAGGAAAGATTATGGTTCTCGGGTATCTAATCAATTAATCCCCCAAACCAACTAAACCGGGGAAGCGGAAATGAAAGAAAGTCAATCTATTCCTGCTCTCTATCCTTTGAATTTCTCCAGTATTTTTTATACGGGCCCTAATGAATGAAACGATTGTACAATTTCTAAGCGAAATGATTACTGATATGTTAACCATCATAGGAATTTCATCGGTGCTGGAACTACTAAAATTGCTTTAGCGAGAATACTGTTTTTTTTTATACGAGGGCCACCATTTTCAAATGCTATTGATTCTAGGAGGACTATAATGAGGAGGACGACAGACCCACTCACGATCTACTAAAGGGCAAGTAGCTTGATTGGTTCGAATCCAAGTCGTGAGATAGCTTCAAGCGGGGAAAACACTGTTAGACGTCGGAAAAGCGGATTCTCAGTGGAATACAAAGAATTAGGACACTCAGATAGATAGGATAGGCTAGCTACTGGAACTACCAAAGAAGAAAACGACTAGGAAGCAGCTACCTAACAACCGAGCTACTAGAGGAAGTCAAGCTACTAGGAAAGAAGAAAGCTACTAGCAAGAGAGGGATAGATAGAAGGCATTAACGAGGGATATAAACCTACAGGAGCAAACTTATTCTCCTAAAATGGAATGGATCTGTTGGATG